AAAAAATAAATCCACTTGGTTTTAGACTTGGTACAACCCAAAGTCATCATTCTCTTTGGTTTGCACAACCAAAAAATTACTCTGAGGGTCTACAAGAAGATCAAAAAATAAGAAACTCTATCAAGAATTTTGTAAAAAAAAATACAAAAATATCTTCTGGCGTTGAGGGAATTGCACGTATAGAGATTCAAAAACGAATCGATGTGATTCAGGTCATAATATATATGGGATTCCCAAAATTATTAATAGAAAGTCGACCCAAACGAATCGAAGAATTACAGATACATGTACAAAAAGAACTTAATTGTGTAAACCGAAAACTCAATATTGTTATCACAAGAATTTCAAATCCTTATAGGAACCCTAATATCCTTGCAGAATTTATAGCTGGACAATTAAAGAATAGAGTTTCTTTTCGTAAAGCAATGAAAAAAGCTATTGAATTAACTGAACAGGCAGATACAAAAGGAATTCAAGTACAAATTGCGGGACGTCTTGATGGAAAAGAAATTGCACGAGTCGAATGGATTCGAGAAGGTAGGGTTCCTCTTCAAACCATTCTCGCTAAAATTTATTATTGCTCGTATACAGTTAGAACTATTTATGGGGTATTGGGCATAAAAATTTGGACATTTCTAGACAAGAAATAATAAACCCTTACTTGACTTGGTTTTTCCATTCTATCCATTGCTAGAAGAAAACAAAAAAGAACAAAATCCTTCATTCTTTTTTTTTGTTTAATCAAAACAAAAAGAAACAATTCTAATTCTATTAACTATTAAATTAAAATAGTAAAATATTAATTTAATAATTTCTAATTTTACACTTTTTACACTATAGAATTAATTTAATATTAATAATTTAACTAGATTAATAATTTAACTAGATATGGCTATTTCTAATTCTTCTAATTCTATTTATATAGGGTTGAATAAAATTAAATAAAATAAAAAATTTAGTAATATAATTGCTATGCTTAGTGTGTGACTCGTTGGTTTTTTAGAGTCCGGATAAAAAAGAAAAAACGGACTGATCAGAGTATGAACTAATAATTATACAACTAATAACCAACCCATCACTTTGCATTATCTGGATACAAAAAAAGAGTCAAGATATGATATATTAGTCATATCATTGTAGCAATTAAAATCCTTTTTGCACAAACAAAAAAAAAACCAATCTGATTATGCTTTAGAAATCAAAATAGAAAATTATGCAGATAAGTGGAAGGGTGAAAGAAAGAAAAAGAATATCAATGATATAAAATTCCAATATGTAAGGTCTATGATATGAGTCATCACATAAAAGCTAATGTAGTAAAGCATCCATACCAATTGATTTAAAATTAAACTAATCTGTTGATAAAACAAAAAATCAAGAGCCTTGATTCACTCCAGACTGAGAAGATTGACTCAAGAACAATTTTTATTTTATTAGAGGCTCCATTGGAAAAATAAGACCTAAACATTAATTGAGAAGTGATGGGAACGATGTAACCTGTAAATACATAAGATTTTACTGAAAACAAATCTTAATGATTTATTGGGAGGATAGCGAAAGGAACCAGAAGACAATCGATTTATTTTATTATGAGAGATCATGGGGTACCTCTACAAATAAAATAACTATTGAAAGACTAAATATGCAAGAGGAAATATTCGCCCGCGAAGATTTGTTTTATATTCTTTTTGATTGCTAAATTTGATCAATCTGATATCCTAATTCGAATATATAAAAAAATTTGTTACAACCTTATATTATAACAAATAACAAAAACAAGATTATCGAAAATAAACAAATAAAATAGAAAAAATTATTCTAGTTATAGACATTAATTATAGAGAATTTTTTCTATTTATATCTAGAACTATTAGATCTAGAACTAGTAGAACTATAAAATAGAATATAGATTCTAATTTATATATATTAGATAGATACAAATTTTTATTCTACTAATATTCTATTCTACCTAATATCCTATTCTAATAATCTAATAATCTAAGATTTTAATACTAATAAATAGATCTAATAAGTAAGAAATAAATTAAAATAAATAAATTTAACTAAATTAAGTGAAATATCAAAGAATACGATGATTTAATATATTATTTTATTCGTAAAAGACATGGATATTTTTTTTTAATCATTTCATTCGCGAGGAGCTGGATGAGAAGAAATTCTCATGTCCGGTTCTGTAGTAGAGATGGAATTGATATGAGAAAGAACCATCAACTATAACCCCAAAAGAACCCGATTCCGTAAACAACATCGAGGAAGAATGAAAGGAATAGCTTTTCGAGGAAATCGTATTTGTTTTGGAAGATATGCTCTTCAAGCACTTGAATCTGCTTGGATTACATCTAGACAAATAGAAGCCGGACGACGAGCAATGACACGAAATGCACGCCGCGGTGGAAAAATATGGGTACGTATATTTCCCGACAAACCCGTTACTTTAAGACCTACGGAAACACGGATGGGTTCGGGGAAAGGATCTCCCGAATATTGGGTAGCTGTCGTTAAACCGGGTAGAATACTTTATGAAATGGGCGGAGTAGCAGAAAATATCGCAAAAAAGTCTATGTCAATAGCAGCATCAAAAATGCCTATACGAACTCAATTCCTTATTTCAAAATAGGAATATAGAACCAAAGGAAAAAGACCTTTTGTATACTAAAAAAAAGTGGAAGTTTCTTTTTTTGTTTTGGACAAACAATATATCTTTTTTTTCCTTTGCATTTAAATAACAAATAAAAAAAAAAAAAATGATATGATCCAATCTCAGACCCATTTGAATGTAGCAGATAACAGCGGAGCCCAAGAATTGATGTGTATTCGAATCATAGGGACTAGTAATCGCCGATATGCTCATATCGGTGACGTTATTGTTGCTGTGATCAAGGAAGCAGCACCAAATTCACCTCTAGAAAGATCAGAAGTAATCAGAGCTGTAATTGTACGTACTTGTAAAGAACTTAAACGTAATAACGGTATAATAATAAGATACGATGACAATGCTGCAGTTGTCATTGATCAAGAGGGAAATCCAAAAGGAACTCGAATTTTTGGTGCAATTGCCCGGGAATTGAGACAATTAAATTTTACTAAAATTGTTTCATTAGCACCTGAGGTCTTATAAGATAAAAAATTAGACGATATAAGATAGAAAATTTCAGATTAAGAGGAGACCATGATATAGTTATAGTATTTAGTATTATAGTTATAGTATTTTAATTAGTTGAATAAAAACGAAATAGAATTAATCAAATCAAATTAATTAGTAAATTGTGTTTCACGCATATACCTTTAATTAAATAATAAGAAAATGAAAATTCAGAGATTAAATAAAATAATTAATTAACAAAAACCAAGAGTATGTTGATTATATCAAAACTAGCGAAAAATAATAATTTTAGTTTATCATGGGTAGGGATCCTATTGCTGAGATAATAACCTCTATACGAAATGCTGACATGAATAGAAAAGGAATCGTTCGAATAGCAGCTACTAACATCACCGAAAACATTATTAAAATACTCTTACGAGAGGGTTTTATTGAAAATGTAAGAAAACATCGGGAAGAAAACAAAAAATTTTTGGTTTTAATCCTACGCCATAGAAGGAAGAAGAAAGGACCATATAGAACTAGTCTAAATTTAAAACGAATCAGCCGACCAGGTTTACGAATTTATTCTAACTATCAAAAAATTCCTAGAATTTTGGGTGGGATGGGCATTGTAATTCTTTCTACTTCTCGAGGTATAATGACAGACCGGGAAGCTCGACTCGAAAGAATTGGCGGAGAAATCTTGTGTTATATATGGTAATCTTTTTAATATCCGAATTCGACCCAAACTTCTTATTTATTTGTTAAAAAAAAAGAGATTTAAAGAATAGGTTTCTAATACCATTCCTCTCGATTCCTCTTACATTAGTTAATACTTCAAGAGGATTTGCGATGGGATGAAATAACAAAAATGAATTTTGGAAAGTTTAATTAATAAATCTGAATCACTTTTTCAATTTCAATAATATGTTCCAAGTTCGTTTAGATAATCAAGATCTGGTTTTAGGTTATCTTTTAGGCAAGATAATTTTTTTTACGTATACTACCACCACGAGATAGTATCAAAGTACTTATAATTCGATCCGAGCACGTCTAATTTATAGACTCCATAAAAAAATTTCAATGATTAGGCAATTTTTTCTTTCAACTTTAAAAGCCCTTTCGCCTTTCGTAGGAATAGAATTTAAGATTTCAAAATTTAAAGAAACTTAGTTTCTTCAAAAAAAATTATGTATATTCAAAAATTAAGGGATGACAAATATGAAAATAAGAACTTCTGTTCGTAAAATTTGTGAAAAATGTCGACTGATACGTAGACGGGGACGAATTTTAATAATTTGCTTCAACCCAAGACATAAACAAAGACAAGGATAATCTTTCTAAACGAGAACACTCTAAAGGATCCGATGGAAAAAAAAAAAGAAAGGATCCATTTTGACATAAAATGGATATATCCATAGACCGCTGACTTATATTTATGAGATGATAAAATATGGCAAAACCTTTACCACGAATTGGTTCACGCAGAACTGGACGCATTGGTTCACGTAAGAATGGACGTAAAATACCAAAAGGAGTTATTCATGTTCAAGCAAGTTTCAACAATACTATTGTGACCATTACAGATGTACGGGGACGAGTAATTTCTTGGTCCTCCGCTGGCACTTGTGGATTCAAAGGCACAAGAAGAGGAACACCTTTTGCTGCTCAAACCGCAGCAGGAAATGCTATTCGGACAGTAGTGGATCAAGGAATGCAACGAGCAGAAGTCATGATAAAAGGGACTGGTCTTGGACGAGATGCGGCATTAAGAGCTATTCGCAGAAGTGGTATACTATTAACTTTCGTCCGGGATGTAACCCCTATGCCACATAATGGATGCAGACCCCCTAAAAAAAGGCGCGTGTAAAAAGTAATGTAAAAAGTAAATAGT